AATAAGATGCCTGACTTAAAAGGGTTATTTTGATAGAATAAATTATGTATATATTTATACTCTTATTACACTTTATGGAATTAAACCAACCTAAAGAAATCAAAATTCTCTGTGCATCTTACACTTAAGTATAAAGAAAGGTAAGCTAATTAAGCTATTAGGTTCATACCCTACTTATAGAAGATAATCTTCTCCTCTCTAATTAAAAAAAGTAATAGTTTATTCATATTTACTTTAATTATAAGAACAATAATTACAATTTCATCAACCAATTGAATCAGAATATGAATGGGATTAGAATTAAATATAATATCCTTTATCCCTTTAATTTTACAAAAGTCTAATAAATCAAGATCAGAAGCTGCAATAATTTATTTTTTAATCCAAAGAATAAGAAGAATTATTCTCTTAATAATAATCATAATTAATATAATAAAACTTTCAATTAATGAAGAAATTATTAATTATGCTATTACAATTTGCATTTTAATAAAATTAGGGGCCGCCCCATTTCATAAATGAATACCAGAAATAATATCAAAAATAAAATGAATCAATTGCTTTCTATTAATAACATGACAAAAAATAGCACCTTTAATAATAATCAGAAATTTAAATAATAGAAATATTTTAATTAATTTATCCATTATTTGATCTGTTGGAGTAGGATGTCTAGGAGGAATTAATACTTCATCATTACGTAAATTAATAGCTTATTCCTCAATTAATCATTTAGGATGAATAATGTCTATTATTAAATCTATTAACTTATGAATATTATATTGAATAATTTATAGAATAATTACCTTAATAATTTGCTTTACAATAAATAGATATAATTTCCTCTTTATAAATCAAATCACAACATCAAACATAATAAATACTGAAAAAATTAATTTATTTATTTTAATATTAAGAATAGGGGGCCTACCTCCATTTATTGGATTTTTACCAAAATGAATCACTATCCAAAGAATAATCTATAGTAAAGAATTTACTATAATTTTCATTATAGTTATATTCAGATTAGTTACCTTAATATTTTATATACGAATTATAATTAATATATTTTTATTATCAAATTCAGAAAGCAAGTGAAAATTAATTAATTATAAAAAACATTCAACAGTATTATTTATAATAATTAATTTTAGTCTACCAGTTATTTTAATTATAGATACTTTTTAATTTATGAAATTTAACAAATTTTATAAAGCTTTAAGTTAAATTAAACTATTAACCTTCAAAGTTAAATTTATATTATATAATATAAGCTTTAGGAGATAATTCCTACATTAGAATTGCAATCTAATATCATACATTGACTATAAAGCTTTAATAGAGGGTTAAATAACCATAAATAAATTTACAATTTATCACCTAAATCCTTCAGTCACTCTATTAACATATTGAATAAATGATTATATTCTACTAATCACAAAGATATTGGAACTTTATATTTTATATTTGGAATATGAGCAGGAATAGTAGGATCAGCCATAAGAATAATTATCCGAATTGAATTAGGTCAACCGGGAAGATTTATTGGAGATGACCAAATTTATAATGTTGTAGTAACAGCCCATGCATTTATTATAATTTTCTTTATAGTAATACCCATTATAATTGGAGGATTTGGAAATTGATTAGTACCTTTAATAATTGGAGCACCCGATATAGCCTTCCCACGAATAAATAACATGAGATTTTGATTATTACCCCCTTCGTTGACTTTATTAATGGTAAGAAGATTAACAGAGTCGGGAGCAGGGACAGGCTGAACTGTATATCCTCCACTATCAAGAAATTTATCACATAGAGGAGCATCTGTAGATTTAGCTATTTTTTCCCTTCATTTAGCAGGGGTATCCTCAATTCTTGGTGCAGTAAATTTTATTTCAACTATTATTAATATACGACCAACAGGAATAACTCCTGAACGTATCCCTTTATTTGTTTGATCTGTTGGAATCACAGCATTACTTCTATTATTATCACTACCTGTCCTAGCAGGAGCCATTACTATATTATTAACAGATCGAAACTTTAATACATCATTTTTTGACCCTTCAGGGGGAGGTGATCCAATTTTATATCAGCATTTATTTTGATTTTTTGGGCACCCTGAAGTATATATTCTAATTTTACCCGGATTTGGATTAATTTCCCATATTATTAGCCAAGAAAGAGGAAAAAATGAAACATTCGGAAATATTGGAATAATTTATGCCATATTAGCAATTGGAATTTTAGGATTCATTGTATGAGCTCATCACATATTTACTGTTGGAATGGATGTAGATACACGAGCATATTTTACATCTGCAACTATAATTATCGCTGTACCAACAGGTATTAAAATTTTTAGATGATTAGCAACATTACATGGGGTAAAAATAAATTATTCACCATCAATAATATGAGCTTTAGGATTTGTATTTCTTTTTACTATTGGAGGATTAACAGGAGTTATTTTAGCTAATTCTTCAATTGACATCATTTTACATGACACTTATTATGTAGTTGCCCATTTTCACTATGTATTATCAATAGGAGCTGTTTTCGCAATTATAGGAAGATTTATTCAATGATTCCCACTATTTACTGGGCTAACTTTAAATCCAAAATGATTAAAAATTCAATTTATTACAATATTTTTAGGGGTAAATATCACATTCTTCCCACAGCACTTCTTAGGTTTAAGAGGAATACCTCGACGATATTCAGATTATCCAGATAGATACACAGGCTGAAACATCATTTCGTCTGTTGGAAGAATTATATCAATAATTAGAATTATTATATTTATTATAATTTTATGAGAAAGAATAATTTCAAAACGAGTAATCCTATTTAATGAAAATATAACAACAAGAATTGAATGGTTACAAAAAACACCTCCTGCTGAACATTCATATAATGAAATTCCTTTATTAACCTCAATTTTCTAATATGGCAGATTAGTGCAATGAATTTAAGATTCATATATAAAGATTATAATCTTTTATTAGAAATAGCAACATGAGGAAATATTATAATTCAAGATGCAAACTCTTCATTAATAGAACAACTTATATTTTTCCATGATCACACAATCATAATTCTATCAATAATTACTGTAATAGTAGCTTATATTATAATTTCATTAACTAAAAATAAATTAATTAATCGATATTTATTAGAAGGACAAACTATTGAATTAATTTGAACTATAATACCAGCAGTTACATTAATTTTTATTGCACTACCATCACTACGATTACTTTATATAATTGATGAAATTAATAATCCGTCAATCACACTAAAAGTTATTGGCCATCAATGATATTGAAGTTATGAATATTCAGACTTTAGAGACACAGAATTCGATTCATATATAAAACCAACAAATGAGTTAAATCCAGAAGAAATTCGACTTTTAGATGTTGATAATCGTACAGTATTACCAATAAATACACAAACCCGTGTTGTAGTAACAGCCGCAGATGTATTACATTCATGAGCAATCCCATCAATAGGAATCAAAATTGATGCAGTACCAGGACGACTAAATCAAGGGACAATTAATATCAACCGACCTGGATTAATATATGGACAATGCTCTGAAATTTGTGGCGCAAATCATAGATTTATACCAATCGTAATTGAAAGAACAACAACAGAAAACTTCCTTACTTGAATTAAATCAGTATCATTAAGTGGCTGAAAATTTTAAAGCATTGGTCTCTTAAACCAAATTATAGTAAAGTCAAACCTACTCTTAATGGCCTTTATAAGGAATTAGTTTAAATTAAAACATTAACTTGTCAAGTTAAAATTATTATATATAGTATTCTTTATTGCCTCAAATAGCACCTTTATGATGAGAAATCTTATTCTTAATATTTATTATAATATATATATTCACCAGAATTATTATCTATTTCTCATTTAATAAAAGATCAACATCTTCAGCTAACAAAAATAAAATCATCAGTCAATTAAAGTGATCATGATAACAAATTTATTTTCAACATTTGACCCTGCAACATCAATTAATTATTCAATAAATTGAATTAGAAGATTAATAGTATTTATAATTTTACCATATCATTTTTGAATATTACCAAATCGAATTAATATTATATTCAAAAACGTTACACAAAAATTACATAATGAATTTAGACTATTATTAAGAACAAATTCAAGAGGTATAACCTTAATAACAATTTCATTATTTTTATTTATTTTAATTAATAATTTTATAGGATTAATGCCTTATATTTTTACTAGATCAAGACACTTAGTATTTTCATTAACTATGGCCCTCCCCTTATGATTAAGTATAATAATTTTTGGATGATTTAAAAATATAAACTATATATTTGCTCATTTAGTCCCTAATGGAACCCCAAGCCTATTAATACCTTTCATAGTATTAATTGAAACAATCAGAAATATTATTCGACCAGGAAGATTAGCTGTACGACTGACAGCTAATATGATTGCTGGACATTTACTAATAAGATTATTAGGAAATAAATCAATTGATGCTAATAATATTGTATTATTAATAATTATACTAGTACAAATTATGCTAATAATATTTGAAGCAGCTGTAGCTATTATTCAAGCTTATGTATTTTCAGTATTAACAACATTATATTCTAGAGAAGTCATGCATTAAATTAAATAAATATATGAAAATAAATAAAAATCATCCTTATCACTTAGTAGATTATAGACCATGACCTTTAACAGGCTCAATTGGAGCCTTAACATTAACATCAGGAATAGTTTTATGATTCCATAAAAATGAAATATACTTATTTTATATAGGATTAATCATTATAAGATTAACTATAATTCAATGATGACGAGATATTATCCGAGAAGCTACATTTCAAGGGCATCATACCATTAAAGTTACAAACGGATTAAAAATCGGAATAATTTTATTCATTGTTTCAGAAGTATTCTTCTTCATTTCCTTCTTCTGAGGATTTTTCCATAGAAGATTATCCCCTACAGTTGAGATTGGGATAATTTGACCTCCAAAAGGTATTAATGTATTTAACCCAATAGAAATTCCCCTACTAAATACTATAATTTTATTATGTTCAGGAATAACAGTAACATGGGCTCATCACAGACTTATAAATAATAATTATACAGAAACTACTAAAAGTCTAATTATAACTGTTATATTAGGAGTATACTTTACTATTTTACAAGCCTATGAGTATATTGAAGCAAGATTTTGTATTAGAGATTCAATTTATGGGTCATGTTTTTTTATAGCAACAGGATTCCATGGATTACATGTAATAATTGGAACCATTTTTTTAGGTATTTGCCTTATACGGCATATTAAATGCCACTTCTCAATAAACCATCACTTCGGATTTGAAGCAGCAGCATGATATTGACATTTTGTAGATGTAGTATGATTATTCCTTTATATCTCTATTTACTGATGAGGTAGTTAATCTATTTTAATCTTATCCTTCTAGTATAAAAAATATATTTGACTTCCAATCAAATGATCTTTAATTAAACCAAGGGGGGGATAATCTATATTATTATATCTTCATTAAGATTATCAATCATTTTAGCAGTTATTATAATACTACTATGTACAACAATTTCAAAAACTTCTGAAAAAGACCGAGAAAAAATATCACCATTTGAATGTGGGTTTGATCCAAAAAGATCAGCTCGATCACCATTTTCAATCCAATTTTTTTTGATTGCTGTACTTTTCTTAATTTTTGATATCGAAATCGCAATTATATTGCCAATTATTTTAACTATAAAGTTAAGAATAACAAGAATGTGGATAATAACTATTAGTATATTTATTATTATTCTTATTATAGGGTTATACCATGAATGAAATAATGGAGTACTAGAATGAGCTAAATGGGGTAATAGTTTAATAATATAACATTTAAATTGCAATTAAAAGATACTAAATTATAGTTTACCTCTAATTAGATAGATAATGAAGTAAAATACTTACAATTAGTTTCGACCTAAAATTAGGATTAATTTATTATCCCTTATCTAAATATATTAATTGAAGCCAAAGGTTAAAGAGGCTTTTCATTGTTAATGAAAAAATTGATTTTAATAATCCAATTAAACAGAGAAAGAAGAATCTAAAAGAAGCTGCTAACTATCTTTTAAAGCGGTTAAACTCCGTTTTTCTCTTATTTATATAGTTTAAATTTAAAACCCCCCATTTTCAATGAGGAAATAAGAAACTATTCTTTATAAATATTACTTAAAAGGCATTTACCTATATTAACTTCTTCAGAGTTATGCTTTAAAAATTTAAGCTATTCAAGTAAATTAAAATAATTAAAAAGAGAAAAAAAAAGATATAACTAATTATATAAATCTTTACATTATTAAATTGATAAGTAGAATAATATAAACTCAAATAATTTAATAAATTAGGTATAGCCTTAGAAATAATATATTCCCCTCATCTATGATCTATAAATACATAAGATATTTTAGAATAATATAAAGAGTTATTATAAATTATATAAGTTCTAAAAGAAGGTATAAATCACATACAGCTAATAAACTCAACAATATAATTAAAAGAGATACCAAAAATAGAATCATAAATATTTATCACTGATAATCTATATCCTAATCAACCTCCTAAAAAAATTAATAATAAAGGTAAAACCTTTAAAATGAAAGGAAGATACAAAAAATTAGGATAAGGAAAAATTAATCACATTAAAATTCTTCCTCTTAAAATTGACATCAAAGTTAATAAAATTAAAGATAAAAGTATAATAGGGTCTTCATAATAATTAGTAAAACTTATTAAATTTATAGAACCCTTAAAGCAAAAATAAACTAATCGTAAACTATAACTAACAGTTAAACCCACTGATAAATAAAATAGAATATAAATATATATATTACCATAATCAAATGATATAAATTCTAATGATAAATCTTTTCTATAAAATCCTGATAAAAAAGGAAAACCACATAAAGATAAATTAGAAATACAAAAACAAGAACAGGTAAAAGGGATACAATTAATTAAATAACCTATATGACGAATATCCTGAGAGTCATTTATGCAATGAATAATTATTCCAGCACATAAAAATATTAAAGCTTTAAAAAAAGCATGAGTTAATATATGATAATAAGAACAAAAATGATAACCTATAAAAAGCACTCTTATCATTAAACCTAACTGGCTTAAAGTTGACAAAGCAATAATTTTTTTTAAATCATATTCAAAATTAGCTGCTAAACCAGACATAAATATCGTTAAACAAGAAATCATTAAAAATATATCCAAATTATAATTATAAATTAAATCTCTAAAACGAATTAATAAATAAACCCCGGCTGTTACCAATGTAGAAGAATGAACTAGAGCAGAAACAGGTGTAGGCGCAGCCATAGCTGCTGGTAACCAAGAAGAAAATGGAATCTGAGCTCTTTTAGTGAATGAAGCTAAAATTAATAAATAAAGTAACCAGCAAGAAACTTCTTGACTAAGAAAATTTAAATAATAAATAAAATTTCATCTGCCTATATTAAATAATCAAGAGATTCTAATTAAAATACAAACATCCCCAATACGATTACTTAAAATAGTTAATATACCAGCATTATAAGATTTAAAATTTTGATAATAAATTACTAAACAATAAGAAACTAAACCTAATCCATCCCAACCTAATAAAATTCTAATTAAATTAGGACTAATAATCAAAAATATTATTGATAAAACAAATAAAAGAACAATAAATAAAAATCGTAATTTAAAAATATCTATATACATGTAAGAAGAACTATAAAAAATTACTATTGAAGAAATTAATATAACTCTGCCTATAAATAATAATGATATCCAATCTAAGTATAAAGATATTGTTAAACAAGAAGAATTTAATGAAATTAATTCCCAATCCAAAAAAATAGAACTCAAGTCACATAGAAATAATAAACCAATATAAAAAAAAGAAATACTAAAAATAAATAAAATAATAGATCAAATTTTATACAAATCTAAAATGGATTTAGAGAATTAATATTCACCAATAACACCACAAATTATTATTCTTCTTTTTAAACTATCCAAATCCTAAATAAATAAAGTAAATCCATCAAATTTTAAAATTAAAAAATTAAGAGGAATTAAATGAAAAAGAATTAATATATATTCACGAATATTAATAGAATTAAAATAAGATAAACCTCTATATGTAAAACCATGCTGAGTTATAGAAAATAAATAAACTCTATAACAACATCTTATAAAAGATAAAATACCTAAAAAAATAAAAGTTATATAATCCCATGAAATAATAGAATTAATTAAATAAATTTCCCCTAGTAAATTTAATGAAGGAGGGGAAGATATATTATTAGAACAAAGAATAAATCACAATAAAGATAATCTAGGCAATATTATTAAATAACCCTTATTAATAAATAAACTACGACTATAACTACGTTCATAAATAATATTAGCTAAGCAAAAAAGAGCAGAAGAACAAAACCCATGACCAATTATTATAATTAAAGAACCACAAAATCCATAAAAATTATAAGATATAATACCACAAATCACTAAAGATATATGAGCAACAGAAGAATAAGCAATAATTGATTTAATATCAATTTGGAATATACATAAAAATCTAACAATTAAAGACCCCCATAAACTTAATCTCATTCAAATATAATTATATATAATAGTATAAGAACCTATAAATATATAAACACGAATTAAACCATATCCCCCTATTTTTAATAAAATCGCAGCTAAAACTATAGATCCTGAAATTGGAGCTTCAACATGAGCTTTAGGCAATCAAAAATGAAAAAAAGGAATTGGTATTTTAAATAAAAATGCCATAATTATAGAAATATACAAATAAACCCCTAATGAATCAAAGGAAATAAATCAAAAATCTAATGAATTAGTTATAAAATTAATATAAAAAATACCTAATAATAAAGGTAATGAAGCAAATAAAGTATAAAAAAGTAAATAATAACCAGCAAGAATACGCTCAGGCTGATATCCCCACCCGAAAATTAAAAAAAGGGTGGGAATTAATGAACTCTCAAAGGAAATATAGAAAATAAATATATTTAAAGAACAAAAAGTTAACAATAAAGATATTATTATTAATAATAAAACTAATCCAAAAAAAATTAAGTTATACTGATTTAAATAGATTTTAACTCTGGCTATTATTATTAAAAATAAAATAAAATAAGATAAACCTACTAAAGAATAAGATAAAATATCTAATCCAAATAAATCCCCTGAAGAGCAAATAAAATCATAACAGACATTAAAAAAAATAAAACCGAAACATATTATTATATAAATATGTATTATTATTCAATAATTATTTAGTAAGGGGATTAAAAACAAAAGTATAAATATATATTTTATCATGATAATAAGGATATTCTCAATAAATAATCGTTACCTTGACTACGAACTAAACTTACTAAAATTGATAGGCCTAGAGCACCTTCACAAACCGTAAATACTAAAAAAATTAAAGAAAAATATAATTCATATCCATAATTTATTATTATTACAAATATAAATAAAAAAACACATAAAACTATAAATTCTAAACTTAACAAAGAAAGTAATAAGTGTTTACGTGTAGAACAAAAAATAATTACCCCACATAATAAATTGAATAAAAGAATATATCCCAATAAAATAAGTTTTAATAGTTTAAATAAAAAACAATGATTTTGTAAATCATAATTAGGTTAACCCTTTAAAACTTCAGTAAAAAGCCTAAACTTATCTTTAATCTCCAAAATTAATATTTTAATTTAAAATATTTACTGATATTGAATGTAATTATATCCATAATAATTATTATATCTCTAATTATATTATATTTAAATCACCCTTTAAGTATGGGGCTTATCTTAATTATCCAAACTATAATAACAGCTGTTATTGTTGGTTATATAATATCATCATTTCTATTCTCTTATATTATTATAATAATTATATTAAGAGGAGTTTTAGTACTTTTTATTTATATATCAAGAATTGCATCAAATGAAAAATTCAACTCACCAATTAAAATAATAGCAGTTTCATTATTGTTATTTATTATTATTAATTATTACATATTTATATACAATAATATAAATATAATAAATAATTTATATATAAATGAAATTATCAGATTAATTAAAATTTTTAATACTATAACAGCTCAAATTACAATAATAATAATTATATATTTATTATTAACAATAATTGTGGTATCTAATATTGCAAAAGTAACTGAAGGACCTCTACGAATAAAAAGTTAATTAATTATGAATAAACCTTTACGAAAAAGACATCCATTATTTAAAATTATTAATAATTCACTAATTGATTTACCTTCCCCATCATCAATTTCATTATGATGAAATTTTGGATCCTTACTAGGACTATGTTTAATAATACAAATTATTAGAGGGTTGTTTTTAGCTATACATTATACAGCTAATATTGAATTAGCATTTAATAGAGTAATCCATATTTGTCGAGATGTGAACAATGGATGATTAATACGATATACGCATGCAAATGGGGCTTCATTATTTTTTATTTGTTTATATATACATATTGGTCGAGGATTATATTACGGGTCATATAAATTAATAATAACTTGATCTGTTGGAGTTATTCTATTATTACTAATTATGGGGACAGCATTTTTAGGGTATGTATTACCTTGAGGTCAAATATCTTTATGAGGGGCTACAGTAATCACTAATTTATTATCTGCTGTACCTTATTTAGGTAAAACATTAGTAATATGATTATGAGGAGGATTCTCAGTAGAAAATGCCACATTAACCCGATTTTTTACCCTACATTTTTTATTGCCTTTTATTATCTCTGGAATAGTAATTGTACATTTATTATTTTTACACCAAACTGGAAGAAATAATCCTTTAGGATTAAATTCAAATTATGATAAATCACCATTTCACCCTTATTTTTCTATTAAAGATTTAATAGGAATTATAGTTACATTATTTATATTTTCCCTATTAGTGCTTTTAGAGCCTCGAATATTAGGTGACCCTGAAAATTTTATTCCAGCGAATCCTTTAGTCACCCCGGTTCATATTCAACCTGAATGATATTTTTTGTTTGCTTATGCAATTTTACGATCAATCCCTAATAAATTAGGAGGTGTAATTGCAATAATTGCATCAATTTTAATTATTTTAATACCTATAATTTTAAATAAAAGAAAATTTCAAGGTAATACATTTTATCCTTTAAGAAAAAGATTATTCTGAAGAATAGTAACAATTATCATTTTATTAACATGAATTGGCGCACGACCTGCAGAAGAACCTTACATTTTAACAGGACAAATACTGACAATTATATATTTTATATATTTTGCTATTAACCCTTTAATTGTAAATATTTGAGATAAACTACTAGAATAATTTAATTACAGTCAATAAGTTTTAGATAAACTTATACTTTGAAAGTATATAATGAAAGTTAAATTCTTTCATTGACTTTAATACTTAAATTAATGAATTTAAGTATTAGTTAATTAATATCAATAATAAGCCCAAATAAAATAAAAAGTAATTTAATGATAAAGGTAAAAATAACTTCCAGGTTAAATATATTAATTTATCATAACGAAATCGAGGTAATACTCCACGAACCCAAATAAATCAAAACACTAAAATTATAATCTTAAAATAAAAAAAAATAGACCATAAATCACACCCCAAAAATAAAATAACTGTTAATATTCTCATAAAAATAATATTTATATATTCAGATAAAAAAATAAAAGCAAATCCTCCTCTTCTGTATTCTACATTAAACCCTCTAACTAATTCACTTTCTCCCTCAGCAAAATCAAAGGGAGACCGATTTGTTTCAGCTAAACATGAAGAAATTCAACAAAAAAATAGGGGTAATCTTAAAAATAAAAACCAAATATATAATTGGTAATATATAAATCTTAAAAGATTATAATTAGAAACAAAAATAATAACGCATAACAAGATTATAATTATTCTTACTTCATAAGAAATTACCTGAGCAACAGAACGAAGACTACCTAAAAGAGCATAGTTAGAATTAGAAGATCAGCCTGATAACATAATCCCATAAACTCTTATACCAGTACATACTAAAAAAAATAAAACACCATAATCAAAATTATATAAGTTGTACAAAAAAGGATACAAAACCCATAAAGTAAAAGATAAAATTAACAAAAAAATAGGAGACATATAATAAACTAATAAATTAGATTTATTAGGAAAAATCTGTTCCTTAAAAAACAATTTAATACCATCAGAAAAAGGCTGCAAAAGACCAACGATACCCAATTTATTAGGGCCTTTACGAAGTTGAATATAACCTAATACCCTTCGCTCTAATAAAGTAACAAAAGAAACACAAATTAAGATACAAATAATTATTAATAAATAAATAAATAAATACAATACTATTTGTAATAATAATATTACATTAATAAATTCTAAATTTACTGCACTAATCTGCCAAAATAGTTTAAAATTATTCATTAATAAACAAATAATATTTGACATAAATGGTCCTTTCGTACTAATTTATATAATAAAATAAAAAGATAGAAACCGACCTGGCTCACGCCGGTCTGAACTCAGATCATGTAAAATTTTAAAGGTCGAACAGACCTAGAAATTAAGCTTCTGCACTTAAATCTAATTTTAATCCAACATCGAGGTCGCAAACTTCTCTATCGATAAGAACTCTCCAGAAAAATTACGCTGTTATCCCTAAGGTAATTTAATCTAAATATCCATATAATAGGATCCTAAAAATAAAAATTATTAATAAATAAAATATGAGAGTTTATAAAATCTCAATGTCACCCCAACAAAATTTAAATTAAATTTATTTATTAAAATTAATCAAAAAATAAAATGAATCAAATTTAAATAAAATTCTATAGGGTCTTCTCGTCCCATTCATAAATTTAAGCTTTTTAACTTAAAAATTAAATTCAATATAATTAATGTAAAGAAAGTTATTCCCTCATCCAACCATTCATACAAGCCTCCAATTAAAAGACAAATGATTATGCTACCTTCGCACAGTCAAGATACTGCGGCTATTTAATTAATTTAATCATTGAGCAGGTTAGACTTAATAAAGTAAAACATTAAGACATGTTTTTGTTAAACAGGTGAAGAATTTCATTGCCAAGTTACTATACATTAATTTAATAATCTACTAATTTTATCATTATGACTAAATAATTAAAAATTAAATAATAAATCTTAATAAAAATTCAAGATCAAAAATAAATTAATACAAATTAAGGTATAATTATAACAAAATATAATGATGAAAATTTCTAATCCTACATAACCTTATGTAAATATTTGATCTATAAAAAAACAAAAGAGCTTATCCCCTTTAATTTTAAATTACCTAAAATTTACAACAGAAATAAATTGATCTGTTGGAGTTAAGTAATTATGAATTAAATTCAATTATTAAGAAACCAGATAAATTAGAATTGAATAACATATAATTTCTATTTAAAACTTATTAATAAGTTTATCATAATAAATAACAGTTTTAAATAGATCCTCTAAATTCGGGAAACTTATTATGTAAATATTTGAATTAGATAAACCCTGATACAAAAGGTACAAAATAAACATTTTACTTATATAATTTTATAAAATAAACCTTTACAGTTAAAATAAACTATAAATATATAATATTTATTCTTCAAAAAATACTAAAATATAAGATAATTCTATTAATTAATTGATTAAAAAAAGAAAATATTAAATTTAAATAAAATCAAGCCAATTTGAATTGCACAAATAAATTTTTAATGTAAATAAAAATTAATCCTAGATTATGACCTGTATAATTCCAGCCCCAACTTCCGATAGGGCTACTTTGTTACGACTTATCCCATCTTATAATGGGAGTGACGGGCGATGTGTACTTAATCAAGAACATGTATCATGAATAATATATTTTAAACATTACAATTAAATCCAATTTAATAAATTAAATTAATAATTTAATCCAATAATTACAAAAATTAAGTGTAACCCATTTCAATCCCCTATATAGCTGCACCTTGACCTGACATAAAATTCAATAAAAATTTATGAGAATTATTTCTAATAAAACACTCTATCAGACAGAGATATACAAACTAATTATAAATAAAGGTAAAATTTATCGTGGATTATCAATTACAGAACAGGTTCCTCTAAAATGATTAAAATTACCGTCAAATTTTTTCAATTTAAAGAGCAAAACTTATAATACTAAGAAATTTTATATTTACACTCCAAATAATAGGGTATCTAATCCTAGTCTCTCAATTTTAAAGCATCTTATAATCTATATAACCTAATTATTAATATTAAAATTTAAATTTCACCCTAAATAATAAATTCAATAATCAATATTTTATACATAAATAATATTCTAAAATAAATAACTTTAACTAATTGTATAACCGCAGCTGCTGGCACAACTTTTGCTAGTTATGAAAATAATTAACTATATCTTAAATTACTAAATAATATAAAAATATAAACTGCGAATAAAAAATCAAAATTTATTATTTAAATAAATTCTACAAAACACACTAAAATTTACATATTAAAAGTCAATATAAAGAAATCTAAAATAAACCAAAATCAAATTTATTAATTAAATAAAATCAACTATCAATAAACAGCATAGTGGAACGGTACAAATATTCCCCCTCGCTAGCTCGGTCTCACTCCTGGTCCATAGTACCTCTGGACTAGTTCGGATACTATATATATATATAAGTTGCATATGTAACTTTGGTTCCACATGTCATATACTAATAATTATTCTATCCCTAACTCACATTTAAGTTCGTTACAAATATCTAACTGCTTATATCTATTTATTAGATATAATTTAATATATGTATCTATGACTTATGTATATTCTAACCCCTGGTTATAGCATTAATACTTAACTCCAACAGATCAAATATTTACATATAGATTATCCCCCCAGACAGATGGCCCTCCGGTCCCCCCGGTCTCCTATATACTAAGATTTATT